TGGGTTTATACCAATGAGCAAAAAAAGTACAACTTGAACAATGAATTAATAAGTCGAACAAAAGCTCTAGAAAAAGAAAAGGGATTTCTTGTTCTAGATATGCTCGAAAAAAGGACCAGATTATGCAATGATGAAAACGAACAAAAATACTTGCCCAAAGCGTATGACCCCTTTTTGAGGGGACCATATCGTGGAACAATAAAAAAATTCTATTCACATATGATCATGAATGATTTAATCACTTCTACAGATACGGAGGATTCCATAGAAATCAATTGGATAAATAAGATTTATGGGCTACTTCCTAATAATTCTAATTATTCCAGAAAATTTGAACATCAAAAGAATCCGCCTGATAGGGAATCATTACTGAATTATATTGGTAATTCCTTAACCTCAATCAAAGAATTTCCTTTTGAGCCTGCACCCATTTTGCATTTTAAAAAATATTCTTTATTGAGAGAGCAAACAAAAATTGATTTAGAAAATCAAACAAAAGCTTTAAAATGGGTATTCGATGTAATTACAACTGATCCAAACGATCAAACAATAATTAGAAATAAATCTATTGGAATAGAAGAAATCCGTAAAAGGGTTCCTCGGTGGTCATACAAATTAATTGATGATTTGGAAGAACAGGAGGAAGAAAATGAGGAAGAATCTAAGGAAGATCATGAAATTCGTTCAAGAAAAGCCAAACGCGTAGTAATTTATACTGATAACAATCAGAATACCAACCCTATTACAACTACAAATAATACTAATAATAGTGATCAAGCAGAAGAGGTGGCTTTGATACGTTACTCGCAACAATCGGATTTTCGTCGGGATATAATCAAAGGATCCATGCGTGCTCAAAGACGTAAAACGGTCATTTGGGAAATGTTTCAAGCAAATGTGCATTCTCCGCTTTTTTTGGATCGAATAGACAAAACATTTTTTTTTTCTTCTTTTTTTATCTCTGAAATGATGAATCTCATTTTTAGGAATTCGGTAGGGAGAGAACCAGAATTGCAAATTTCACATTTTGATTTTGAGGAGGAAGAGACAAGGGAAAAAGAGAAAAAAAACGAAGAAAAAAAAGAGGAAAATGAGCGTATAGTAATATCAGAAACTTGGGATAGCATTATATTTGCTCAAGCAATAAGAGGTTTGATGTTAGTAACCCAATCTTTTCTTAGAAAATACATTGTATTGCCTTCATTGATAATTGCTAAAAATATTGGCCGTATGCTATTATTCCAATTCCCCGAATGGTATGAGGATTTGAAGGAGTGGAATAGAGAAATGCATGTTAAATGCACTTATAATGGTGTTCAATTATCAGAAACAGAATTTCCCAAAGATTGGTTAACAGACGGTATTCAGATAAAGATTCTATTTCCTTTCTGTTTGAAACCTTGGCGAAGATCTAAAATACGATCTCATCCTAGGGATCAAATAAAAAAAAAAGGGAAAAAAGACAATTTTTGTTTTTTAACGGTTTGGGGAATGGAAGCGGAATTCCCTTTTGGGAATCCCCGAAAACGACCTTCCTTTTTTGAACCCATTTATAAAGAACTCCAAAAAAAAGTTAGAAAAGTTAAAAAGGATTTATTTCTACTTCTAAAAGTTTCAAAAGAAAAAACAAGATGGATCATTAAAATACTTCTAGTTCTAAAACGAATAATGAAGGAAATTCTAAAAGTAAACCCAATATTCTTATTTGAATTGAGCAAGGTGAAAGTATATGAAACGGTTGAAAATGGAAAAGATTCCGAAATAAATAATAAGATTATTCACAAATCAACCATTCAAATCCAATCCATGAATTGGACAAATTATTCACTCATAGAAAAAAAGATGAAAGATCTTTCTGATAGAACAATCACAATCAGGAATCAAATAGAACGAATCACAAAAGACAAGAAAAAAATAATTCTAACTTGTGATGATAAAAGATCGAAATCACAGAACCATATTTGGCAGATATTCCAAAGAATAAATATACGATTAATACGTAAATCACATTATTTTATGAAATCTCTGATTGAAAATATATATATAGATATCTTGCTATGTATGATTACCATTCACAGGATCTATTTCCAACTTTTCTTTGAATCAACAAAAAAAATAATCAATAAATCCGTTTACAACGATCAAACAAATCAGGAAGGAATTGATGAAAGAGATCAAAATACAATGAACTTTTTTTCCACTATAAAAAAGTCCTTTTCGAATACTAATATTAGTAATAGTACAAAAATGTATTATGACTTATCCTCCTTGTCCCAAGCATATGTATTTTACAAATTATCACAAACCCAATTACTTAACAAGTATCAATTGAAATCTCTACTTCAATATCAGGGGACTTATCCTTTTATTAAGGATAAAATCAAGGATTATTGTATGACACGAGGAATATTTGATTACAATTCAAGACATAAGAAAATTCAAAAGTCTGGAATGATTGAATGGAAAAACTGGTTAAAGGGGCATTATCAATACAATTTCTCTCAAACCAAATGGTCGCGGTTAGTACCACAAAAATGGAGAAATAGAATCAATCAACGTTATAGGATTCAAAATAAGGACTCAATTAAAGCAGATTCATATAAAAAAGAAAAAGACCAATTAATTCATTACGTGAAACAAAATTACTATGCAGCGGATTCATTGACAAATCAAAAAGAAAAATGGAAAAAACACTACAGATATGATCTTTTATCACATAAATATATGAACTATGGGGATAAGGAGGATTTTTATATTTATGGGTCAAGATTACAAGTAAATGGGATTCACAAAATTCCATATAATTTCAATAAACCAAAATCCGAATCATTTTATGTATTGGTAAGTACAGCTATTAGTGATTATCTAGAAGAAGGATATATTATTGATACGCATAAAAATCTAGATAGAAAATATTTTGATTGTCAAATTCTCCACTTTTGTCTTAGAAAAAATATCGATATTGAGACCTGGACCAATACACATATCGGTACCAAAATTTATAAAAATACTAAGACTGAAAAAAAAATAAACAACAAATTGAAAAAAAAAGATATTTTTTCTCTTACGATTCATCAAGAAATCAAACCATCCAATCAAAAAAGTATTTTTTTTAATTGGATGGGAATGAATCAAGAAAGAGTTTATCATACCATATCAAATCTAGAATCTTGGTTCTTCCCAGAATTTGTCTTACTTTTTGATGCATATAAGATTAAACCATGGATTATACCAATCAAATTACTTCTTTTTGACTTTTATTTTTATAAAAATAAAAGTCAAAATAAAAACATCAATATAAATGGAAAAAATAATCTTCAGAAAAAATATCTTAAATTAGAAAATTCCAACCAACAAAAAAATGAGCAACAGGACCAAGTAAATCTTGTATCAGATCTACGAAAAGAAAACAAAAAAAAAGATATTGAAGAGAATTATGCGAGATCAGACATTACCATTAAAAAAGGTAAGAAGAAAAAACAATCCAAGAAAAACAAGGAAGCAGAACTAGATTTCTTCCTGAAAAAATATTTCCTTTTTCAATTAAGATGGGATGACTCCTTGAACCAAAGAATGATCAATAATATCAAGGTATATTGTCTCTTACTTAGACTGATAAATCCAAAAGAAATTGCTATATCCTCGATTCAAAGAGGAGAGATGCATCTGGATGTAATGCTAATTCAGAAAGATCTAGCTCTTACAGAATTGATAAAAAAGGGAATATTAATTATCGAACCAATTCGTCTATCTATAAAAAGGGATGGAAAATTGATTATATATCAAACTATAAGTATTTCATTGGTCGAGAACAATAAACACCAAACTAATAGAAAATGCATAAAAAAAAGATATATTGATAAGAGGAATTTGGATAAACCCATTGTACGATATGGGAATATGCTTGTGAATGGGGACACAAATTATTATGATTTCCTTGTTCCCGAAAATATTCTATCTCCTAGACGTCGCAGAGAATTGAGAATGTTAATTTGTTTCAATTCCCATAATTGGAATGTTACGGATAGAAATAGAAATCCATTATTTTGCAATGAAAATAACATAAGAAACTCTGGAAAATTTTTGGATGAGGACAAGCATCTTAATACGGATACAAATAAATTCATTAAATGCAAATTTGTTCTTTGGCCCAATTACCGATTAGAAGATTTAGCTTGTATGAATCGCTATTGGTTTGATACCAATAATGGCAGTCGTTTCAGTATGTCAAGGATACATATGTATCCACGATTTAGAATTTTTTAATTTAATAGTATATTTCCTATATCATATATATATCTATATTCCGTGACATTTTCGGTATATGAAAGCCGAAAGATGTATGCATATGCTATGTTATATTTTGGTAAATGATACAGATTGAATGGTGTATCCATTCAATTGGATATAGGAATAAATAAATTAGGGGAATCCTTTTAGATAGAAATAAATTCTTTTCTTTCGTTAATGTGGAAACATATTATCCCTTTCTATCCAAATCAAATTTTCAATTTGATTTGGATAAAATAAAGAAGTAGTATATGAATAAATCCAAATTTTTGTGTGTACTAGATGTGTGTACTAGATTAAAATAACCGGCATAATTCTTTTTTTTTTTATTTTTCCTGATCGGAAAAATCCATGAAAAAGAAAGAAAAAGGATAGAAAAATTTTTTATGGTCAAAAATTCATTCATTTCCATTATTCCACAAGAAGAAAAAGAAGAAAACAAAGGTTCTGTTGAATTTCAAGTATTCAGTTTCACCAATAAGATACGGAGACTTACTTCACATTTGGAATTGCACAAAAAAGATTTTTTATCACAAAGAGGTCTACGAAAAATTCTAGGAAAACGTCAACGGTTGCTGGCTTATTTGTCAAAGAAAAATAGAGTACGTTATAAGAAATTAATTGGTCAGTTGGATATTCGAGAGCCAAAAACTCGTTAATTTAATCGTTTGAATTTTTTTTAGTAGTATTCAATTTTTCGTTTTGATGAGTTTCGTTTTGAGGAATTCATGGAATAATGAATTAAGGAAGAAAAGATATGACAGTACCGGTTACAAGAAAAGATCTCATGATAGTCAATATGGGGCCTCACCACCCATCAATGCATGGTGTTCTCCGACTAATCGTTACTCTCGATGGTGAAGATGTTATTGACTGTGAGCCCATATTGGGCTATTTACACAGAGGAATGGAAAAGATAGCGGAAAATCGAACAATTATACAATATCTACCTTATGTAACACGATGGGATTATTTAGCTACTATGTTCACAGAGGCAATAACCGTAAATGCGCCAGAACAATTGGAAAATGTTCAAGTACCTCAAAGAGCTAGCTATATCAGAGTAATTATGCTGGAATTGAGCCGTATAGCTTCTCATTTGTTATGGCTTGGACCTTTTATGGCGGATATCGGTGCACAGACTCCCTTTTTCTATATTTTCAGAGAAAGGGAATTGATATATGATCTATTCGAAGCCGCCACAGGTATGCGAATGATGCATAATTATTTCCGTATTGGAGGAGTAGCTGCTGATCTACCTTATGGATGGATAGATAAATGTTTGGATTTCTGCGATTATTCTTTAACAGGAGTTGTTGAATATCAAAAACTTATTACGTGGAATCCCATTTTTTTGGAACGAGTTGAAGGAGTGGGCATTATTGGTGGAGAAGAAGCTGTAAATTGGGGTTTATCAGGACCGATGTTACGAGCTTCTGGAATCCAATGGGATCTTCGTAAAGTTGATCATTATGAGTGTTACAATGAATTCAATTGGGAAGTCCAATGGCAAAAAGAAGGAGATTCATTAGCTCGTTATTTAGTACGAATCGGTGAAATGAAGGAATCCATAAAAATTATTCAACAGGCTCTAGAAGGAATTCCTGGAGGACCTTATGAAAATTTAGAAGTACGACGCTTTGATAGAGCAAAGAATTCCGAATGGAATGATTTTGAATATAGATTTATTAGTAAAAAACCTTCACCCAATTTAGAATTGTCGAAACAAGAACTTTATGTGAGAGTGGAAGCCCCAAAAGGAGAATTGGGAATTTATTTGATAGGAGATAATAGTGTTTTCCCCTGGAGATGGAAAATTCGTCCACCCGGTTTTATCAATTTGCAAATTCTTCCTCAGCTAGTTAAAAGAATGAAATTGGCTGATATCATGACGATATTGGGTAGTATAGATATCATTATGGGAGAAGTTGATCGTTGAAATGATAATTGATACGACAGAAGTACAAACTATCAATTCTTTTTCTACATCGGAATTTTTTAAAGAAGTGTATGGACTAATATGGATTGTACCCATTTTGACCCTTATATTGGGAATAACAATGGGGGTACTAGTAATTGTGTGGTTAGAAAGAGAAATATCTGCAGCGATACAACAACGTATTGGGCCTGAATATGCTGGCCCGTTGGGAATTCTTCAAGCTATAGCGGATGGGACTAAACTACTTTTTAAAGAGGACCTCCTCCCATCTCGAGGAGATATTCATTTGTTTAGTGTGGGACCGTCTATAGCGGTTATATCAATTCTACTAAGTTATTTAGTAATTCCTTTTGGGTATCGTCTTGTTTTAGCCGATCTCAGTATAGGTGTTTTTTTATGGATCGCCATTTCTAGTATTGCTCCTATTGGGCTTCTTATGTCAGGATATGGATCGAATAATAAATATTCCTTTTTAGGTGGTCTACGAGCTGCTGCTCAATCTATTAGTTATGAAATACCATTAACTCTATGTGTGTTATCAATATCTCTACGTGTGATTCGTTGAAATATGAACTTTGAACCTCTCTTCTAGAAATAAAAGAAAAAATAAAGAGGTTCAATGTATTGAATAGATGTTTTCATTTTTTTTATTCAACATTCGGGTTGATGAGTTAAACCAGATAGTTATATGAGTGAAACTAAACAGCTTCCAAATTTGTAGTAAGAAGAAACAATCTCATTCCCTATGTACAAGAATAAAGTTGAAGTAAAAATAAGCAGTGTAAACTGCTTACCCCAAGATTAATATTTTTTGATTAGTCATCATATCTTGAAGCGGGCGCAAACAAAAGATCAACTGTATGGAGTTTCTACTACTGTCTCATATGTATTATTATACCGGGGATCAATCAAAAGTCAGTGGACGGTTAGGAACACCAAGGTACACAAAGGATTAGTAATGGAGATAATGTAAGGTATCAAAAAAGAGGTATTTCTTCATAAAACGAATCATAATAAGGACTTGAAATTGGTAGAAATGATCAAGTAGTACTTCCCTACGATTCCGATCTAGAGTATGCTCCTATTCACTGGTTAAAGAAATGACTATCAAGAACGAATTAATTCTTTATTTTATTTTTGAGTATCCTCCTCTGAGACAGAAGAACAGGAAAAAAGAAATGGAATGCAGTAATTGAATGAATAATAAAAAAGGGGGATCCTTATTTATTCTTTTCTCTATCCATATTCATACATATCGAATTCTTATCACGATTCATGAACTAATGACTAATTCTTTTTATTTTGTATTGATTGATATAAGGAGTATTTTATTGAAATATTAAGTTATTACCAAACAAAGAGAAATTTTTATTGTAAAGGATGAGATCAATTCGGAAGCACTTTTTTTCTTATTCTAGCAGACAGAATTCCATTGGTCTAATTTGGGACTTTCCGATGTATCTTTATTCTATCCATCCAAAGATGGTGATAATACTGAACCCATCCTTACATTTTTTTTGTGGCCATCGAGGAGCCGTATGAAGCTGAGGTCTCACGTACGGTTTTGAAATAGCGATGGGAACAGTGATGTTATTATCGACTATGATTATCTAACAGTTCAAGTACAGTTGATATAGTTGAAGCACAGTCAAAATATGGTTTTTGGGGGTGGAATCTGTGGCGTCAGCCTATAGGATTTATTGTTTTTCTAATTTCTTCTCTAGCCGAATGTGAGAGATTGCCCTTTGATTTACCAGAAGCGGAGGAGGAATTAGTAGCAGGTTATCAAACCGAGTATTCGGGTATCAAATACGGTTTATTTTATCTTGCTTCTTACCTAAATTTATTAGTTTCTTCATTATTTGTAACAGTTCTTTACTTAGGTGGGTGGAATTTACCTATTCCGTATATATCCATTTCTGAGCTTTTCGGAATAAAAAAAATCGCCAGCATTTTTGGAATGACAATGGGTATCCTTATTACATTAACTAAAGCTTATTTGTTTCTCTTCATTTCTATCACAACAAGATGGACTTTACCTAGAATGAGAATGGACCAGTTATTAAATCTTGGATGGAAATTTCTTTTACCTATTTCTCTAGGTAATCTGTTATTAACAACTTCTTCCCAACTTGTTTCATTATAAATAAGAGAATATGATAACACTATTTTAGATTCATAATCTCTATCAAACAAGAGAAAGAAACGTCAAATTTTTCATGTATATCTACAATATGTTCCCTATGGTAATTGGGTCCATGAATTATGGTCAACAAACAATACGAGCTGCAAGGTACATTGGTCAAAGTTTCATAATTACCTTATCCCACACAAATCGTTTACCTGTAACTATTCAATATCCTTATGAAAAATCGATCACATCAGAGCGTTTCCGGGGTAGAATCCACTTTGAATTTGATAAATGTATTGCTTGTGAAGTATGTGTTCGTGTATGCCCGATAGATCTACCCGTTGTTGATTGGAGATTTGAAAGAGATATTAAAAAGAAACAATTACTTAATTATAGTATAGATTTCGGGGTTTGTATATTTTGTGGTAACTGTGTCGAGTATTGTCCAACAAATTGTTTATCAATGACTGAAGAATATGAACTTTCTACTTATGATCGTCACGAATTGAATTATAATCAAATTGCTTTGGGTCGATTACCAATCTCAATAATTGGAGATTATACAATTCAAACAGTTATGAATTCGACTCAAATAAAAATAGACAAAGATAAACCCTTTGATTCAAGAACAATTACCGATTACTAAGATTTTGTTTTGATATAAAGGATCCAAGCTTTTTATTTTGGGTAGTCAGTAACTACAAATAAAAACTAATGATTGTTGAGAATCACTCTTTGATTTAAACTAAAAATATATTTTTAGTGATGATTTCAAAATAGCAAATTTCAACTACTTTTTTTTTCTTTCGGATAAATATAAATAAAGTAAGGTTGGTCCAATAATTTTATCTATATCTACATTAATCCATATTCAAATGCAATTCAATTATAAATGTATCATATACAATATTATATACAAGAAAACAAAAATAGGGTAACCCCTTTTCCTTTCCTGGACCATTTATTTAGTAAAGTTAAAGTAAGGTCATGAAATAGTTAAAGTTTTTTATTTTGTATTTTATACATAATGGATTTACCTGGACCAATACATGATATTCTTGTTGTATTTCTGGGGTCAATTCTTGTATTAGGGGGTCTGGGGGTAGTATTATTTACCAATCCAATTTATTCTGCCTTTTCATTGGGATTGGTTCTTGTTTGTATATCCTTATTCTATATTTCATCGAACTCCTATTTTGTAGCTGCCGCACAGCTCCTTATTTATGTGGGAGCCATAAATATCTTGATCATATTTGCTGTAATGTTCATGAATGGTTCAGAATATTCCAATAATTCCTATTTTTGGACCATTGGAGATGGGGTCACTTTGATGGTTTGTACAACTATTCTTTTTTCACTAATTACTACTATCCCAGATACGTCATGGTACGGAATTATTTGGACTGCAAGGTCAAACCAGATTATGGAACAGGACCTAATAAATAACGTTCAACAAATTGGGATTCATTTATCAACAGATTTTTATCTTCCATTTGAACTCATTTCAATAATTCTTTTAGTTTCCTTGATAGGTGCAATTACTATGGCTCGACAATAAGCAATAAAAATACTTAACTTATAATGATTCCCAATTCTTAGAATTCTAACTAAATTCTAAATAAATAAATAGAAATTTTTAGTTAAATCTATCTACCGTCAATATCTTCTTTTGTTGTGTAATTGTTCTATTCTAATCAATTGAATCGGTTGAATTGTTGTTCATATTGAAATGAATCGAGATTGATAAGGAGTTAGTCAATGATGTTTGAGCATGTCCTTTTTTTGAGTGTTTATTTATTTTCTATCGGTATCTATGGATTGATCACAAGTCGAAACATGGTTAGAGCGCTTATGTGTCTTGAGCTTATACTAAATTCGGTTAATATCAATCTTGTAACATTTTCTGATATATTTGATAGTCGCCAATTAAAAGGAGACATTTTCTCAATCTTTGTTATAGCCATTGCAGCTGCTGAAGCAGCTATTGGACTTGCTATTGTTTCGTCGATCCATCGTAACAGAAAATCAACTCGTATTAATCAATCGAATTTGTTGAATAATTAGTGATAATCATCATAGATAATTTAAATAAAGACACATAAAAATATTTAATAGAATTGAAATACTATTTTTTATTGAATTTGAATGCAATTCCATTTTATTGAATTGCATTTTTATATTTATATTGAAATAATGATGACCAATTTGTTGGCCAATTAATTTTAATTCGCATGTGCAACTCGTATCATCATAATTGTTGAAACGAAAATCAAAGTGTCTTGACCTTTTCTCATAAACAGATTTATTTAAGAAATATATTGATTGTTTTTAATAAACCACTGTTTCGTCTGGTGTCTACAATATTACAATATATAATATATGATTCATTTTCTACTAATTTGATTTGACCAGATCGAAAATCTTTTATGTTCAAAACTGTACTTTATAGATCCAATGTCACATTCAGTAAAAATTTATGATACATGTATAGGGTGTACTCAATGTGTACGAGCTTGCCCCACAGATGTATTGGAAATGATACCTTGGGACGGATGTAAAGCCAAGCAAATAGCTTCCGCGCCAAGAACCGAGGACTGTGTAGGTTGTAAGAGATGTGAATCCGCCTGCCCAACAGATTTTTTGAGTGTCCGTGTTTATTTAGGGCCTGAAACAACTCGCAGCATGGCTCTATCTTATTGATACGTTACAAAAAACTCCACTTGAATCATTTGTGATTCCTCTTTACCGACAAAAGCCCGTGCTCGACAAAATATATTATTTTGAGGACGGGCTTTTCTGGTCAAAATGTATCTTGTCTTTATCACGAGTTATTTTCCTTGGTTAACAATACTTGTTGTTTTACCGATATTCGCGGGTTCCTCAATTTTCTTTTTCCCTCATAGAGGGAATAAGATGTTTAGGTGGTATACTATATGTATATGCTTATTGGAACTCCTTCTAACGACTTATGCATTCTGTTATCATTTCCAATTGGATGATCCATTAATGCAATTGAAGGAAGATTCTAAATGGATAGATGTTTTTGATTTCCACTGGAGACTAGGAATCGATGGACTTTCCATAGGACCCATTTTACTGACAGGATTTATCACTACTTTAGCAACTTTAGCAGCTTGGCCAATTACTCGAAATTCGCGGTTGTTCTATTTCCTGATGCTAGCAATGTACAGCGGTCAAATAGGATTATTTTCCTCTCGAGACTTTTTACTTTTTTTCATCATGTGGGAGTTAGAATTAATTCCTGTTTACTTACTTTTATCCATGTGGGGGGGAAAGAAACGTCTCTACTCGGCTACAAAGTTTATTTTGTACACTGCAGGGGGTTCCATTTTTTTCTTAATAGGAGTTCTAGGTATGGGTTTATATGGTTCCAATGAACCAACATTAGATTTTGAAAGATTAATTAATCAATCATATCCTGTGGCATTGGAAATAATATTCTATTTTGGCTTCCTTATTGCTTATGCTGTCAAATTGCCGATTATACCCCTACATACATGGTTACCTGATACCCATGGAGAAGCACATTACAGTACATGTATGCTTTTAGCTGGAATCCTATTAAAAATGGGCGCATATGGATTGATTCGGATCAATATGGAATTACTACCCCACGCTCATTCTATATTTTCTCCTTGGTTGGTGATAATAGGAACAATGCAAATAATCTATGCAGCTTCAACTTCTCTTGGTCAACGTAATTTAAAAAAGAGAATAGCCTATTCCTCTGTATCTCACATGGGTTTCACAATTATAGGAATTGGTTCTATAACCGACATGGGACTCAATGGAGCTATTTTACAAATGCTCTCTCATGGATTTATTGGTGCTGCACTTTTTTTCTTGGCGGGAACGAGTTGTGATAGAACACGTCTTGTTTATCTCGAAGAAATGGGAGGGATATCTATCCCAATGCCAAAAACATTTACCATGTTCAGTAGCTTCTCGATGGCTTCTCTTGCATTGCCAGGAATGAGTGGTTTTGTTGCGGAATTTGTAGTATTTTTTGGACTAATTACTAGTACAAAATATCTTTTAATGTCAAAAATGCTAATTACTTTTGTAATGGCAATTGGAATGATATTAACTCCTATTTATTTATTATCTATGTTACGTCAGATGTTTTATGGATACAAGTTATTTAATATTCCAAACTCTAATTTTTGGGATTCTGGACTACGAGAACTATTTCTTTCAATCTGTATCTTTCTACCCGTAATAAGTATTGGTATTTATCCCGATTTTGTTCTCTCGTTATCAGTTGACAAGGTACACGCTATCTTATCCAATTATTATCATAGATAGTGTTTCATTAATGAAACGGAAGGAAAGTCTTATAATTCTTTGAATTTAATATTTTGAAAATCGTTTGCTGTACTGTATAATGAAAAAAGAAAAAAAAATGAATAAGAATTGTAATTAGATACATCTCGAGTTTTTGAGAACCGTTTGAATCAAGGAATCATTCAAATTTAAATGGTTCTCAAAAACTCATAAAAACAAACTTTCGTTATATATGGGATGATGTTTTTATCTTATGTATTCTTCATTTCATGTAGTTTATTCAATTAGATGTTTATGTGAATGAACCATAACTATGTAGACCTATTCCTAATAGATTGATCCCAAAATAGCATATCCAAATTATAATAAATCCTATAGAAGCTACAAATGCCGAATTCGTACCTTTCCAATTTATATTTGTTCTAGTATGTAAATAAATCGCGAATATGGTCCAAGTAATAAATGCCCAAGTTTCCTTGGGGTCCCAATTCCAATAGGATCCCCATGCCTCATTAGCCCATACTGCTCCACAAAGAATACCTATGGTTAAAAAGGTAAACCCTAGACTAATGACACGATAACTCCAATAATCCAAACGCTCAGTTAATTGATATTTGTAATAATTTAGAAATGAAGGAAAAGAAGTGTTTTTAAAAACACTTCTTTTTTCATTCAAATATTCAATCTCACCAAAGAAAAATGACTTAATTAATAAATTATTGCTTTTACAAAAAATTTTGATGTTTTTTCGAAATGTAATGACTAGAAGAGCGACTGATAATAATGATCCGCATAAAAGAGCTGCATAGCTCAATAACATCATACTTACGTGCATCATTAACCACTGAGATTGTAGAGCAGGTACTAATATTGCGGATTGATGCATTTCAGTTGAAAGACCCGACATGGCAAAGCCTTGAGTAAAAATGGTACTTGGTGCAATTATTGTGCTTAAATCATTTTTAAGGTTACGTATCTTGGGAATCATATGAATAATGAAGAAACTACACGAAAGGAAGATTAATGACTCGTATAAATTACTTAATGGAAAATGTCCCGAAGAAATCCAACGAGAAACTAATAATCCTGTTATAGAGAAAAAGGTAGCTATCATCCCTTTTTCTGATGAATCACGTAATCCTACAATTTTGTGGACTAATAAGGTCATCAAATGAATCATAATCACAATTGAAATGATCGAAAAAGAGATATGAGTTAATATATGTTCTAAAGTCGCAAATATCATAAAAGGGGTCCCATTACAGAATTGGAAATCGCGAATTGAATACATTTTAGGATCTATTGTATCTCTTTTAGAAGATGCCGCCACTCGGACTCGAACCGAGATGCTTTAGCACTGCTTCCTAAGAGCAGCGTGTCTACCGATTTCACCACGGCGGCTTACTTGAAATAATAATAGTCAATTCATGTTGAATCGTCGAGATTCAAGGATTCAATATAGTTTAGGAAACATTAATTAGAATCAATGAATAAAGACTGATTTGTGGTTTAAATATTTGAATCTTCAATAAAATACCTACCTAGGTAGTATCGTCGTGGGTTTTTTAACAATCAACTTTCATGTACTAGAAACTAAGTTTTCTCCAAACAGTTGGAACTCCATAGTTTTTTCTCGGTTGAGGTATAAAGCTAAGAATTGTCTTTTTTTCTCTATTTTTTTATGATTTGTTTTTCATTTATCCGATTTCATGGATTCAAATGAAAAAGATTGATTTTTTTTTCAATGAACAAAATCAAATAACTAGGATTTCATATCTATCACAATTTCATCATTAAATACAAATAATTTGTTATTTTTCTAATGATTTCGATACCTTAGTATATTAAAATTAAAGTATTAATATTCTTTATTGTGCATATAATTTATAATTTAGAATACCATTTACAAAACCAATTAAGTTTTGGGATAGGCATATAACAAAAGAGTTTCAATCTCTATCACAATTGTACTTTTCACAATAGAAAAGTACAATTGCGATAGGGAAAAAAATAATACTTAGAACCCAATATACAAAAAACTCTTATTCTATATATCACAGCAGTGAGTTCTAAGTAATATTGAGAAATTCAATACAGAAAAATACATTAGTTAACATTCATCTTACAAAATTTGAGGTTCTTTAGGCTATATCAATTGAGATTATTCTAAGACTTTATTATTTGTTTGTCGCACAAAAAAACTTTTTGAATGCCCGGTGGAAACCGATTTCGCTAAAGAAAAAGTTTTTACTGCAACTAAATATCCTTTTTTCTTCCAAATATTTCTACGAATACGTTTTTTTGACATAGAAGTACGTTTTTTTGGAACTGCCAT